TATCCTTATGCATGAAGATGATAAATTCGGTCGTTGTGGTCGGGCTCTATTATGGATTTCTGACCACATTCTCCATAGGGCCCTCTTATCTCTTACTTCTCCGAGCTCGGGTTATGGAAGAAGGAATCGAGAAGGAGGTATCAGCAACAACTGGTTTTATTGCGGGACAGCTCATGATGTTCATATCGATCTATTATGCGCCTCTGCATCTAGCATTGGGTAGACCTCATACAATAACTGTCCTAGTTCTACCGTATCTTTTGTTTCATTTCTTCTGGAACAATCATAAAAACTTTTTTGATTATGGATCTACTACCAGAAATTCAATGCGTGATCTCAGCATTCAATGCGTATTCCTGAATAATCTAATCTTTCCATTATTCAACCATTTCATTTTACCAAGTTCCACGTTAGCCAGATTAGTCAACATTTATATGTTTCGATGCAACAACAAGATTTTATTTTTAACAAGTAGTTTTGTTGGTTGGTTAATCGGTCACATTTTATTCATGAAATGGGTTGGATTGGTATTATTCTGGATACGGCAAAATAATTCTATTCGATCTAATAAGTATCTTGTGTCAGAATTGAGAAATTCTATGGCTCGAATCTTTAGTATTCTCTTATTTATCACCTGTGTTTACTATTTAGGCAGAATGCCGTCGCCTATTGTCACTAAGAAACTGAAAGAGAAAGAAACCTCAGAAACGGAAGAAGGGGGAGAAAGAAAGGAAGAAAGCGATGTAGAAACAACTTCCGAAATGAAGGAGACTCAACAGGAACAAGAGGGATCCACCGAAGAAAACCCTTTCCTTTGTTCGGAAGAAAAGGAGGATCTGGAGACCCATCAAGAGAATTGGAAATTGGGAAGACTGAAAGAAGAGAAAAAGAAAAGAATGAATAAAAAGATTGAAACAGCTTTTGTCTCTTTTCTTTTCGATTATAAACGATGGAATCGTCCATTACGATATATAAAAAATGATAAATTAGAAAATGCTTTACGTAATGAAATGTCACAATTTAAATTATAAAATTATAAATATAATAAAATTATAAATATAAATATAAAGATATATATTATAGATCTATCTTTTTAGTATTATATACTATTATACTTTATAACTTATTTTTTAAGTATTTTATTTTACTATTTAGATCAATATTTTCTATTACTATTTTTAATTCTTAATATTAAATATGAATATTTGCAATATTATATATGACTATAATATTTCTATAATATTTAAATATTTAAAATTAAATTACTTTTTTTGTATATTATTTTTGTATATATTCTTTTAGAATAATTTCTAATAATAATAGAAATTATGTATGTAATTATTACATTATGCAAATATAAGAATGAAGATAGAAAATCAAAATATATTTGTTTATGAAAATAGAATCATTTTAGAATATTTTGATTTTCTTATTTTTTTTATTTTTATATTTGTATGTTAGGATATTATTGAAGAGATTTTGAAATTAAAGTAATTTCTTTTGAACAATATATGTCTTTCACATACAACGATAAAAAGGAGTCACCTATCTTTTCAATGGCAGTTCCAAAAAAACGTACTTCTATGTCAAAAAAGCGTATTCGTAGAAATCTTTGGAAAAAAAAAGGATCTTTAGAGGCAGTAAAAGCTTTTTCTTTAGCTAAATCTATTTCCACCGGACAGTCAAAAAGTTTTTTTGTGCGACAAAAAAAAGTCCTGGAAAAATATTAAAAACATTAATTGACATGTTTTAAATAACTTCAAAATCTCCATTTTAAAATCGTAAGACAAATGATTTGATTTTACTAATGTATTGTATTTGTATTTCACTTCTCTTTATTAGTTAGAGCTAGGCGATATGAAAGATAAGAATCTTTATTGTGTATTTTATTTTTTTTTTAATTTTTTCTATTATTATTCTCTATTCTTATTCTATTTATTTATTTATTGATATTGAATTCGTTAGATGATTTTTTATTTCCTATGAATTGTGCTTTTCAAAATAGAAAAGCACAATTACGATAAACAAGGAAGAATCTGAATATTTCATTATACTTTAGACTAATAAGGTGTTGAGTCTCAAAATAGTTAGAAAGAAGATTATGAATTTTATATCTTAACTGAGAACAAAACTTTTGAGTTCTTACTGTTCTGGATAAAAAAGAGCTGGGTTTCTAGTACGAAAAAGTTGATTATTAAAACTGAACTTACGAAGATGAAGATACTAATTAAGTCTTATTGATATTTAAATATTTAACATTTCTATATTTTCTATATGAAGAATGGAAATGCATCTTTCTTCATTATTTCCTAAACTCTATTAAATATCATTCAATATCTACAATTCAACATGAATTTTCTATTATTATTTAAGATAAGCCGCCGCCATGGTGAAATTGGTAGACACGCTGCTCTTAGGAAGCAGTGCTAGAGCATCTCGGTTCGAGTCCGAGTGGCGGCATAAATAAGAATTCATAATATGAATAATATAGACACGATAGATCTAATAGAATCTAAAACCTAATATTTTAGATTCTATTTAATAACCTTCCCAATTTCAATTATTTAAAAGGGACTCTTATTTATGATATTTGTGACCTTAGAACATATATTAACTCATATTTCCTTTTCGATCATCTCAATTGTGATTATAATTCATTTGATGAACTTATTAGTATACGAAATTGAAGGATTGCGTAATTCGTTAGAAAAAGGGATGATAGCTACTTTTTTCTCTATAACAGGATTTTTAGTTATTCGTTGGATTTCTTCGGGACATTTTCCTTTAAGTAATTTATACGAATCATTAATCTTCCTTTCGTGGAGTTTATCTATTATTCATATGATTCCGTATCTTTGGAATCATAAAAATGATTTAAGCGCAATAACTGCATCAAGTGCCTTTTTTACCCAAGGTTTCGCCACGTCAGGTCTTTCAACTGAAATGCATCAACCCGCAATATTAGTACCTGCTCTACAATCTCAGTGGTTAATGATGCATGTCAGTATGATGCTATTTAGCTATGCAGCTCTTTTATGCGGATCCTTATTATCAGTTGCTTTTATAGTAATTGTTTTTCAAAAAAAAATAATTTTTTTTTTGAAAAACAAGAATTTTTTAAGTTTAAGGAAGTCGTTTTTCTTTGGTGATATGGAATATTTGAACGAAAAAGGTAGTGTATTTAAAAAGACTTATTTTCTTTCATTTCGAAATTTTTACAAATATCAATTAATTCAGCGTTTGGATTATTGGAGTTATCGTGTCATTAGTTTAGGGTTTGCCTTTTTAACCATAGGTATTCTTTCTGGAGCAGTATGGGCTAATGAAGCATGGGGTTCGTATTGGAATTGGGACCCTAAGGAAACTTGGGCATTTATTACTTGGACCATATTTGCAATTTATTTACATACTAGAAAGAATTCAATATTGCAAGATCAAGGCACGAATTCGGCATTTGTAGCTTCTATAGGATTTATCCTAATTTGGATATGCTATTTTGGGATCAATCTATTAGGAATCGGGTTCCATAGTTATGGTTCATTCCAATGAATATCTAATTGAATAAAATAAACTACATAAAGAATACATAAAAAAATCGTCTGATACACAATTAAATCTTGTGCGAGTAGTTTTTGAGAACCGTTTCAATAGAGTAATTATTCAAATGATTCTTGAAAACTTTAGATGTATCTCATTACAATTATAAATTCCCCTTACCCTTTTTTTTCATTGTACAACGAAGAATCGCGAGAATATGTGAAAATAGGAAAGTCTTAGAATCCTCCTTCAATTGGATTAACGGATCGTCCAATTGGAAATGATAACAAAATACATAGGTCATAATAAGGAGCTCTAAGATACATATACGTAACATATACGTAGAGTTTCCCCTATGAGGGAAAAATACAATCAAAGAACCCGCAAATATGGGCAAAACAAGAAGTATTGTTAACCAAGGAAAATAACTCGTGATAAAGATAAGATAAAATTAGATTAGAAAACCCCGCGCTCGGGAGAAGAATAATATATTTTCTTTTCTCGAGTATGGGGCTTTGTCGGTAAAGAGGAATCCAACGATTCGAGTGGAGTTTTTTGTCACATATCAATAAGAAAGACCCATGCTGCGAGTTGTTTCATGCCATAAATAAACACGGATACTCAAAAAATCCGTTGGACAAGCAGATTCACATCTTTTACAACCTACACAATCTTCGGTTCTTGGCGCAGAAGCAATTTGCTTAGCTTTACATCCGTCCCAAGGTATCATTTCCAATACATCCGTGGGGCAAGCTCGAACGCATTGGGTACATCCTATACATGTATCATAAATCTTTACTGAATGTGACATTGGGTCTATAAATTCTAGTTTTGAACACAAAAGATTTTCAATCTGGTAAATAGTAAAATGAAATAAATAATATATTTTATATTTTAAATTATATTTTATATATTTTAAAAACCGGACGAATCAATGATTTATCAATATTTTAAGGATTCCTAGATTTTTTAATCTGTTTTTGAAAAAGGGCCAAGATACTTTGATTTCAATTTCCATAGTCATGGAATATGAGTTTATGAATTCAATTCATGTGAATTTTACTATCTTTCTATATATACATATATATAATATTATAGTATATATATATAGTATATATATATATAGAATATATAGAAAATATAGAAAGATATAATATATCATCTCAAAATATTCTAGTATTTCTAGTATATAGAAATAGAATTAAGGATATGATGATATATTATATATGAGATGAATATGTTTGTTATTAGGTTAGTGATAGAATAGGTTAATAACTCTAAATCATAAATTTATATGAAAAAAATACTTGTACAAACCAGTGAAGTGATCCTATCTACAATGGTCCACAAATAGGAATCGTTGGAATATTCTGAACCATTCATGAATATCACAGCAAATATGATTAATACATTTATGGCTCCCACATAAATAAAGAACTGCGCGGCAGCTACAAAATAGGAATTCAATGAGATATAGAATAAGGATATACAAACAAGAACCAATCCCAATGAAAAGGCAAAATTGATGGGGTTATTAAGTAATACTACTCCCATCCCAGACCTCCTCATATAAGAACTGATCCCAGAAACACTACAAGAATATCATGTATCGGTCCAGGTAAATCCATTAGGAAATAAAAAATAAATAAATAAGTCGAAATATTTCATGACCTTACTAAGGTCCAGGAAATGAACTATTTTTTTATAGGATACCTTCCTAATTGAATGAAAAAAATGAATATCATTAGATAGATAAAACATTATATAGATAAAATAAAGTTATTTAGTAATCGTTCTTTAACCAAGCAAGGGTTTTTTATTTTTTCATTTGATTTGTTGAATCCATAACTGTTTGAATTGTGTAATCTCCAATTATTGACATTGGTTACCGACCTAAAGAAATTTGATTCTAATTCAATTCGTGACGATCATAAGTGGAAAACTTATATTCTTCAGTCATCGATAAACAGTTTGTTGGACAATACTCAACACAATTACCGCAAAGTATACAGACACAGAAATCAATACTATAATGAAGCAATTGTTTTTTCTTAATATCTTTTTCAAATTTCCAATCAACAATAGGAATGTCTATTGGACATACGCGAACGCATACTTCACAAGCAATACATTTACATTTATCAAATTCAAAATGGATTCGACCACGAAAACGCTCTGATGTGATTGATTTTTCATAAGGATATTGAATAGTCATTAGGTAAACGATTTCTATGGGATAAGGTAATTATGAAACTTTGTCCAATGTACCTTGCGGCTCGTATTGTTTGTTTGCCATAATTTATGAACCCAGTAATCATAAAATTTCTTTTTGTACCTAGGGAATGAGATTCTTATTGTTTTACTGCAAATTGAGGAACAGTTTTTTTCACTCATATAACTATCTGGTTTAATTCATCAAACTTAAATTTTTAATAAAAAAGATGAAGATATTTATTCAAGACATTCAATTTCTTTATCTTCACTTACTTTAGAAAATATAAAGCTTATAAATGAAATAAAGAAATTAATAAAAAAAATATTCCTTTTTATTCTTTTCGTTCATATTCATATTTACATATTGAATTATATCTCTATTTTATCGTATTTAAAATTTAGATTTATTTCTCATCTCTTTTCTATAAAAGAGAAAGAAGTTCATGTTCTAACGAATCACACGTAGAGATATTGCTAACACACATAGAGTTAATGGTATTTCATAACTAATTTATTGAGCTACAGTTTGTAGATCGCCTGAAAAGGAATACTTATTATTTGATCCATATCCTGACATAAGAAGACCAATAGTGACAATACTTGAAAGGGCAATCCATAAAAAAATACCTATACTGAGATCAGCTAAAACAAGGTGATATCCAAAAGTAATTAATAAATAACTTAGTAGGATTGATATAAACCCTATAGAGGGTCCGACTTTAAATAAGTGAATATTACCTCTAGACGGAAGAATATTCTCCTTCAAAAGTAGTTTTGTCCCATCCGCTAAAGCTTGAAGAATTCCTAATGGGCCAGCATATTCAGGTCCAATACGTTGTTGTATTGTTGCAGATATTTTTCTTTCTGACCACACAATGACTAATACTCCCATTGTGATTCCTAAGACAAGGGTTAAAATGGGGACAAAAATCCATATGAGTCCATATACTTCTTTTAAGGATCCTAATCTAGAAAAAGAATGAATAGTTTGTACTCCTGTCGTATAAATTATCATTTCAACGACCAACTTATCCCATAATTATATCTATACTGCCTAGTATCGTCATGATATCAGCCAGTTTCATTCTTTTAACTAGCTGGGGAAGAGTTTGCGAATTGATGAAACCAGGTGGATAAATTTGCCATCTCCAGGGTAAAACACTATTATCTCCTATTTAATAAATCCCTAATTCTCCTTTTGGAGGCTCTACCCTTGCATAAAGTTCTTGTTTTAACAATTCAGAATTGGGTGAAAGTTATTTAGTAATAAATCTATATTCAAAATTATTCCATTCGATATTTTTTGTCCTATGGAAACGTCGGTTTTTTAGATTTTCATAAGTTCCTCCAGGAATTCCTTCTAGAGCCTTTTGAATGATTTTTATAGATTCTTGCATTTCACCAATTCTTACTAAATAACGAGCTAATGTATCTTCTTCTTTTTGCCATTTGACTTCCCTTCCCAATCAAATTTATCGTAACGTTCATAGCGATCAACTTTACAAAGATCCCATTGTATTCCAGAAGATCGTAGCATTGGTCCTGATAAACCCCAACTTATTGTCTCTTCCCCACCAATAATGCCCACTCCTCAATTAATATAGAAAAAGGGAGTCTGTGCACCAATATTGGCCCTAAAAGGGCCAAGCCATAACAAATGGGAAGCTATATGGCTCAGCTCCAGCATAATAACTCTGATATAACTGGCCCTTTTAGGCACTCGAACACTTTCCAATCGTTCTGGTGCATTTACTGTTATTGCTTCTGCAAACATAGTAGCTAAATAATCCCAACGTGTTACATAAGGCAAATATTTTATAATTGTTTCGTTCTCTGCTATTTTTTCATTCCTCTGTGTAAATGACCCAATATGGGTTCACAGTCAATAACATCTTCACCATCTAGAGTAACGATTAGCCGAAGAACACCATGCATTAATGGGTGGTGAGGACCCATATTGACTATTAAGAAATCTTTTTTTGTATTTTTTAGCCGGTACAGTTATCTTTTTTTTTTCCTTAATTCATTATTTCATGAATTTCTGAAAATGAGAAATAAAAAAGAACAAGGATAATAAGAAACTCAAAGAAAAAATGAGATTTTAATCAACGAGTTTTTGGTTCCCGAATATCTAACTGATCCATTAATTTCTTATAACGCACTTTCTTTTTCTTTGACAAATAAGTCAATAATCGTTGACGTTTTCCCAGAATTATTCGTAGACCCCTTTGTGATAAAAAATCTCTTTTGTGCAATTCTAAATGTAAAGTAAGTCTCCGTATTTTACTGGTGAAATGGAATACTTGAAATTCAACAGACCCACTATTTTCTTCTTGTGTAATAACTGAGATGAATGAATTTTTGACCATAAATTAAGATTTCTATTTTTCTTTTCTGTGAATTTTACCGATCAGTAAAAATAATAATATTTATTATGCCAGTTATTTTCATCTAGTATACATCAAAATTGAAATTCATTAACATACTACTTTGTTTTTTATTTTTGTATATTATGTTTTGTATATTTGGATCAAATATACAAAACATATATGTATTCACGAAAGAAAACGATTTATTTTTACTTAAAAGGATTTTGCTCTTCCTAGTTAAAATTGATACACTAGGAAATCAGCATCATGTATTAGAATCATGTATTAGAATATTACACAGTGTTGGTTTTCATCTAACAAATATGTTACACGATATGTAGGAAATCCACTATAATTTTTTTTTCATTTTTCCATTGGAAATTGAAATTGAATTCATTCTGAATTGTTAATACATATGTATTCTTGACATACTGAAACGGCTGCTGTTATTGGTATCAAACCAATAGCGATTTATACAAGCTACATCTTCTAATCGATAATTGGGCCAAAGAAACAATTTAAATTTAATGAGATTTTTTTTATCTTTATTAATAAGTTTGTCTTCATTCAAAAATTGCCCACAGTTTCTTATTTTGTTTTCATTAAAAAATATTTGATTCCTATTCACAACATTAAAATTCCGAGAATTGAAACAAATTTGAATTCGAAATTCTCTACGACGTCTGGGAGATAAAATATTTTCAGGAATGAGTAAATCATAACGATCTTCGTCTCTATTAAAAAATACATTGCTGTGTCGTGCAATGTATTTTTCAAAAAAACCTTTCTCAATATATCTTTTTTTTTTGTATTTTTGAGTTGTTTGGTGCTTCTTATTATTGACCAATGAAATATCCATAGTTTGATATATAATAGATTTTTCGTCCCTTCGTATAGATAGACAAATTGATTCAATAATAAATATTCCCTTTCTTATCAATTCTGCAAGAACTAGGTTCTTTTGAATAAGCATTTCATCTAGATTTATTTCACCTCTTTGAATCGAAGATATCGCAATTTCCTTTGGATTTATCAGTCTAAGTAGGAGACAATATACCCTGATATTTTTCATTATTTTCTTATTCAAGGGATCATCCCATCTTAGTTGAAAAATAAAATATTTTTTCAAAAAGAGATCTAGTTCTATTTCATTATTGCTCTTATATTGTTCTTTTTTTATATCCTTTTTTATTTCAAATATTGTGTAATCTTCTTCAACAGCTTTTTTATCTTTTTTTTTATTATAGAATTTCTTTGGATTTACGTTAATGTTTTTACTTTTTTTATTTATATAAAAATTAAAAAAGAGTGATTTGATTGGTATGATCCAAGGTTGAATTTTATATACATCAAAAAGTAGAACAAATTCTGGGAAGAACCAAGTTTCTAGATTGGATATAGTATCATGATTTGATGCAGTATCATATAAACTTTCTTTATTTATTCCCATGCAATCAAAAGAGTTTCTTTTTTGATTGCATGTTTTGATCTCTGGATGGATTGTAGGATAAAAAAGATCTTTTTTATCCATTTTTTTTAAATTGTTAATTTCAGTCTTAGTATTTTTTTGAATATTGATGCCAATATGTGCATTGGTCCAGATCTCAATATTTTTTATAAAACAAAGAGAAAGATGAAGAATTCTACAATCAAAATATTTTCGATCAAAATCTCTATTCCTATCAATAGGATATTCTTTTTCCAGATAATCATTGCTAGGTATACTTACCGATACATAAAATGATTCAGGTTTTGATGTATTTAAATTATATGGAATTTCTTTGTCCCCATTTCTTTCTAATGTTGATCCATAAATGCATAAATTAGGGAGTCTTATGTATTTATATGATAAAAGATCATATCTGTAATGTTTTTTCCATTTTTCTTTTTGACTCATAAATGAATTTGCTGCATAGTCATTCTTTTTCATGAAATAAATGAATTTGTATTTTTTATATAAACCCAATTGGTTTGATTCTTTGTTTTGATTCATACGATGTTGATTGATTCTATTCCACCATTCTTTAGGTACAAATCGAGACCTTTTTTTTTGCGATAAATCGTATTGATAATGACCTTTTAACCAGTTTTTCCATTCATTCATTACATACGTATGAATTTTATTATGTCTTGATTTATGATTAAATATTCCGTGTATCATACAATAATCTTTTAGATTATCCTGAAAAAAAGGATAGCTCCCTTGATATTTAAGTACATGTTTCAATTGATACTTATTAAGTAATTGATTTTGTGATATTTTGTAAAAAACATATGCTTGGGACAGGGAAGATAAGTTCAAATAAGTATTGGAATTTTGATTGCTATTCTTAGTATTATCAGTATTTGATAACAATTTCTTTATAATTAAAATAAAATTCATTCTATTTTGATTTGTTTCATCAATTCCTTCTTGTTCTTTATTTATTTCATTGTTGTAAATGGATTTATTAAAGATCTTTTTTGTTGATTCAAAGAAAAGTTGTGCATTTATCTTAAAAATATTAATGGTATATAGCAAAATATCTATGTATATTTTTTCAATGAATGATTTGATAAAGTAGTGTGATTTACGCATTAATCGAATATTTTCACTTTTTAATATTTTCAAAATATGTTTCTGTGATACCGATAAATTCTTATCATAAATTATAACTTTTTCTTTTTTTTTCTTTTCTTTTGCTGTTCGTTCAATTTGATTCCTTATTTTGATTGTCTTATCAGAAAGATTTTTCATTCTTCTTTCTATTAGTGAAGAATTTAATTGATTCGTCGTTCGAATTAGAATAGACGATTCGCGAAGAATCTTATTATTTCTTTTAAAATATCTTTTGTTTTCGTTCGGTTCATATACTTTCTCTTTCCTCAATTCAAATTTATTATTTTGATTCTCCAGTTTTTTCATTATTAGGTTGATAACTCGAACTATTTTGATGACTCCTTTTGTTTCTTCTTTTCTAACTTTTCTAAAATATTTATTTTTTTTATTTAAAGATTTTAGAACTTGTAAAAATTTCTTTTTCACTTTTTTTTTTCTTTTTTGGAGTTCTTTATAAATAGGTTCAAAAAAGAAAGGTCGTTTTCGGGGATAACCAAAGGGAAGTTCCGCTTCCAGTCCCCAGACTGTTAAAAAACAAAAATTTGTTTTTTTCTCTTTTTTTTTCATTCTATCTATATCTATATAATGAGATCGTGCCTTAGATTTCCTCCAAGGTTTTAGACAGAAAGGATATAGAATCTTTATTTGAATACCGTTTATTAACCAACCTCGGGGAAATTCTTTTTCTGATAATTGAACACCATTATAGGTACATTTAATATGCATCTCTCTTTTCCATTCCTTAAAATCCTCGCTCCACTCGGGAATTTGGAATAATAGCATACGGAAGATGTTTTTGGTTATTATTAATGAAGGTAATATAATGTATTTTCTAAGAAAAGCTTGGGTTACTAACATCAAACTTCTTATTACTTGAGTAAATATAAAGACATCCCAAGTTTCTGATATTCTTATCTGTTCTTTTTTATATTTTTCTTCTTCTTTTTCCTTTTCTTCTTTTTTGTCTTCATTTTCAAAATAGGAAATCTTTAATTCTGATTCTTGTTCTCTGTCCATCCAATTTCTAAAAATTAGATTCTTTATTTTGTTGATATCAAAAGACGAAAAAAAATATGTTTTGTCTAAACGATCCAAAAAAAGCGGGGAATGTATGTTTAATTGGAATAGGCCTAAAATAACTGTTTTACGTCTTTGAGCGCGCATAGATCCTTTGATTAGATTGCGACGAAAATCTGATTGTTGTGAGTAACGTATCAAAGCCACCTCTCCCTCTTCCGTTTGATCATCATTTTGATCATTAGAAATCAAATTGGTATTCTGATCATTATCGTTATAAATTATCACACGTTTGGCTCTTCTTGAATGAATATCGTAATATTCTTCTTCCAATTCTTCTTCATCTTCTTCTTCCTCTTCTTCTTCTCCTAAATTCTCGGTTAATTTGTATGACCATAGAGAGACCTTTTTACTGATATCTTCTATTCTAATTCCAATAGATTTTTTTTTTATTTTTTTTTTATCTTTTGTATGTGCTGTAATTACATTAAATACAAATTGCAAATATTTTTTTTTACTCTCTGAATCAATTACTTTTTCTTCAGTACAATTCAAAAATGATTGATGGTGAAGTTCTACGGAATCATTAAGAAGTAGATCGTGAATCTTATTTATAGAAAAAAATTCTACGAAATCTTCTATATCTGTATGAGTATTCATGATTGCACGTGAATCTGATCTCTTTCTCGTTCCTCGATACGGTCCGTTGAAAAAAGGATCATATGCTTTTGAAAAGATTTTTTCTTTTTTTTCATCATCACATA